ATATAAATTCAATAGATTTCGATTTGATTTTTTAGTAAATCCATTGCGAAATGTTTTTCTATTTCTAAAATACCCAATATATGTTTTACATCGTCTATGTCAAAATCTTCAATTTGCATAAGATCTTCGTGACTTTTATTCAAAAGATCTGATAATGTATGCATATTAGACCTTTTGAGGCAATTATAGATCTTAGGAGTCATTTCGGATTGGTCAATAAAAATGTATTTCAATGGGATTTCTTTTTGATTTTTTCTTAATTTAGTCAATCCATCATGAAAAGTAAAAAAGGGTAAAGTAATGTTGTGTTGCGCTTTTTCTAAATGTAAGTTTTCTTCGTCTGCATGGAGAAAAGGAATAAATAAATCAATCAAATTCCGCGAAGCCTCATGAAGTGCTTCTTTAGGAGTTAAACTTCCGTTTGTCCATATTTCGAGAAAAAGTATCTCTTGCTTTTCATTCCCATTTCCATAAGAATGAACGCTATGATTTGCATTTCGAACCGGCATGAATACAGCATCTAGAGGAAAACTTCCGTCTTGAAAGTCTTTTGTCGGTTTTATACGATAGCCACGATCTCTCTCGATTTGTAATTGAATACGCAAATCAATTGGTTCTGTTAGGCTAGCGATATGCTGTGTATTATCAATGATTTCCACAAAAGGCGGTACGATGATGTCTTGAGCAGTTACATATCCAGGACCCTTAACACAAATAGACGCGTCACAAGTTCCATACAGATTGCTTCTCAATACAATTTCTTTCAAATTCATTAAAATTTCATGTATTGATTCTTGAATACCAGCTATAGTAGAAAATTCGTGTGATATTTTCTCAGATTTTGCACGTGTAATACAGGTTCCTTCTATTTCTCCAAGTAAAGCTCTTCGAATCGCAATGCCTATCGTATCAGATTGGCCTTTCATAAGTGGAGACATAATAAAGCGTCCGTAATAAAGACGCTTATTGTCCTTTCTTGATTCAACACATTTCCACTGCAGTGTCCGAGTAGATATTGTTACTTTCTCTCGAACCATAATAAGATTCTTATTGTGAATTCCTTGAATTATTTATTTCTCTTGAAATCTCTTCATTATTTATTTTTTACACACGCCTTTTTTTAGGGGGTCTGCATCCATTATGTGGTATAGGGGTTACATCCCGGACGAAAATTAATCGTATACCACTTCTTCGAATAGCTCTTAATGCTGCATCTCGTCCGAGACCAGGACCTTTTATCATGACTTCAGCTCGTTGCATGCCTTGATCCACTACTGTCCGAATAGCATTTCCTGCTGTGGTTTGAGCAGCAAAAGGCGTTCCTCTTCTTGTGCCTTTGAATCCACAAGTCCCAGCAGAGGACCAAGAAATTACTCGTCCCCGTACATCTGTAATGGTCACAATAATATTGTTGAAACTTGCTTGAACATGAATAACTCCTTTTGGTATTTTACGTCCATTCTTACGTGAACCAATGCGTCCAGTTCTGCGTGAACCAACTCGTGGTAAAGGTTTTGCCATATTTTATCATCTCATAAATATAAGTCAGCGTTCTATGGATATATCCATTTTATGTCAAAATTGATCTTTTCTTTTTTTTTCCATCGGATCCTTTAGAGTGTTCTCGCTTAGAAAGATTATCCTTGCCTTTGTTTATGTCTTGGGTTGAAGCAAATTACTATAATTCGTCCGCGTCTACGTATCAGTCGACATTTTTCGCAAATTTTACGAACAGAAGCTCTTATTTTCATATTTATTATCCCTTAATTTTTGAATATACATACTTTTTTTTGAAGAAACTTAGTTTCTTTAAATTTTGAAATCTTAAATTCTATTCCTAGGAAAGGCGAAAGGACTTTTATGGTATTTGAACCCTATTCTTTTCTTTTTTTTTTTTAACAAAAAAATAAGAAGTCTGGATCGAATTCGTATACCAAAAAGATTACCATATATAACACAAGATTTCTCCACCAATTCTTTCGAGTCGAGCTTCCCGGTCTGTCATTATACCTCGAGAAGTAGAAAGAATTACAATGCCCATCCCACCCAAAATTCTAGGAATTTTTTGATAGTTAGAATAGATTCGTAGCCCCGGCCGGCTGATCCGTTTTAAATTTAGACTAGTTCTATATGGTCCTTGCTTCTTCCTTCTATGGCGTAGGGTTAAAACCAAAAATTTTTTGTTGCCTTCCTGATGTTTCCGTACATTTTCAATAAAACCCTCTCTTAAGAGTATTTTAATAATGTTTTCGGTAATGTTAGTAGCTGCTATTCGAACGGTTCCTTTTCTATTCATGTCAGCATTTCGTATAGAGGTTATTATCTCAGCAATAGGATCCCTACCCATGATAAACTAAAATTTTTATTTTTCTCTAGTTTTGATATAATCAACATACTCTTGTTTTTTGTTTTTGTTAATTAATTAGTTAATCTCTCAATTTTCAGTTTCTTATTATTTATTTAATTAAAGGTATATCCGTGAAACACAATTTACTAATTAATTTGATTAATTCTATTTCGTCTTTGTTCAACTAATTCAAATACTATAACTAAAATACTAAATACTATAACTATCTCATGGTCTCCTCTTAATCTGAAATTTTTTATCTTATGTGGTTTAATTTTTTATCTTATAAGACCTCAGGTGCTAATGAAACTATTTTAGTAAAATTTAACTGTCTCAATTCCCGGGCAATTGCGCCAAAAATTCGAGTTCCTTTTGGATTTCCCTCTTGATCAATGACAACTGCAGCATTGTCGTCATATCGTATTATTATACCGTTATTACGTTTAAGTTCTTTAGAAGTACGTACAATTACAGCTCTGATTACTTCTGATCTTTCTAGAGGCGAATTGGGTGTTGCTTCCTTGATCACAGCAACAATAATGTCACCGATATGAGCATATCGTCGATTACTAGTTCCTATGATGCGAATACACATCAATTCGCGGGCTCCGCTGTTATCTGCTACATTCAAATGGGTCTGAGCTTGGATCATATCATTTTTTTTTTTATTGTTAGTTAAATGCAAAGGAAAAAAAAGATATATTGTTTGTCCAAAACAAAAAAAGAAACTTCCACTCCTTTTTTTGAGTATACAAAAGGTCTTTTTCCTTTGGTTCTATATTTCTATTTTGAAATTAGGAATTGAGTTCGTATAGGCATTTTGGATGCTGCTATTGAAATAGACTTTCTTGCTATATTTTCTGCTACGCCCCCCATTTCATAAAGTATTCTACCTGGTTTAACCACAGCTACCCAATATTCCGGAGATCCTTTCCCTGAACCCATCCGTGTTTCCGTAGGTCTTAAAGTAACGGGTTTGTCGGGAAATATACGTACCCATATTTTTCCACCGCGGCGTGCATTTCGTGTCATTGCTCGTCGCCCCGCTTCTATTTGTCTAGATGTAATCCAAGCGGATTCAAGTGCTTGAAGAGCATATCTTCCAAAACAAATCTTATTTCCTCGAAAAGCTATTCCTTTCATTCTTCCTCTATGTTGTTTACGGAATCGGGTTCTTTTTGGGTTATAGTTGATGGTTCTTTCTCAATTCCATCTCTACTACAGAACCGGACATGAGAATTTCTTCTCATCCAGCTCCTCGCGAACAAAATGATTAAAAAAATATACATGTCTTTTATGAATACGAAAAACAAAAAAATAATATATTAAATCATTGTATTCTTTTCAATTTTTACTTAATTTACTTAAATTTATTTATTTTTTTAATCTATTTTTTATTGATTAGATCTATTTATTAGTATTAGAATCTTATATTATTCGAATAGGATTTTAGTAGAATCGAATATTAGTAGAATAGAAATTTGTATCTATTTGTATATATTACAATCTATATTCTATTTTCTAGTTCTAATAGTTATAGATCGAATAGTTCTAGATAGAAATTGAAAAAATTGTTTATAATTACTGTCTATAATATAACTAGAATAATTTTTTCGATTTTTTTTGATAATCTTGTCTTTGTTATTTGTTATAAGTTTGTAACAAATTTTTTTAGATATTCTAATTAGGATATCAGATTCATCAAATTTAGCAATTAAAAAGAAAAAGAATAAAAAAAATCTTCGCGGGCGAATATTTGCTCTTCCTTATTTAGTCTTTCAATAGTTATTTTATTTGAAGAGGTAACCCATGATCTCTCATAATAAAATAAAAGGATTGTCTTCGGGTTCCTTTCGCTATCCTCCCAATAAATCATTAAGATTTGGTTTCATTAAAATCTTATGTATTTACAGGTTCCATCGTTCCCATCACTTCTCCAGTAATGCTTAGGTCTTAATTTTCCAATGGAGCCTCTAATAAAATTTGTTCTTGAGTCAATCTTCTCAGTCTGGATTGACTCAAGGCTCTTGATTTTTTGTTTTATCAATGGAGTAGTTTAATTTTCAAATTTTAAATCAATTGGTATTGATGCTTTACTACATTAGCTTTTCTGGGATGACTTATAGACCTTACATATTGGAATTCTCTATCATTGATATTCTTTTTCTTTCTTTCAACCTTCCACTTATCCGCTCCGCATAATTTTCCATTTTGATTTCTAAATCATAATCAGATTGGTTTTCTTTTGTTTGTGCAAAAAGTATTTTAATTGCTACAATGATATGACCAATATATCATATCTTGACTCTTTGTTTATATCCAGATAATGCAAAGTGATGAGTTGGTTATTAGTTTGTATACTTATTAGTTCATACTCTGGTCAGTCCTTTTTTTTTTTTATCCGGACTCTAAAAAACCAACGAGTCACACACTAAGCATAGCAATTATATCAATAAATTTTTTTATTTATTTTATTTAATTTTATTCAACCCTATAGAATATAGAATTAGACGAATTAGAAATAAACGTATATAGTTAAATTATTAATATTAAATTAATTATATAGTGTGAAATGAAATTCGAAATTATTAAATTTTAAATTATTAATATTTAAATATATATCTATAGTTAATAGTTAATAGAATTCGAATTG